GGATTAACCAACCAAAGTTAGCTTCAGTCATTATATATTGAACAGAAGCAAAAGCCTCTGTAACGGTCGGACGATAATAAAAAGTCATAGCAAACCCCGTAGCTACTTGTACTAAAAAACAAGTAAGCGTAATTCCTCCTAGACAATAAAATATGTTGACGTGAGGAGGAACATATTTACTAGTTATATCATCTGCAATTGCCTGAATCTCAAGACGTTCTTCGAACCAATCATAGATTTTATTGAGATAGGTAAACCGAGGAGACCCCCCCCGAGAACCGTATATGAAAATTTCATCTCGTACGGCTCAAACAGAAACACCCCAATACTAGTTCTAACGGATGTGTGGAATAGAAAGTTTTAAATTTCTTAATTCTATGATTCTATTTTTTCTGAAGATATGAAAGAATAAAAACCCGAAAACTATTCCTTGTGGTTATAATGCCAAAAAATCAAGTCGGCTCATTCGTCTCTATATTGATCGTTATAGGCCTCTTGAATCTTCTATTTACCTATTTTCTTTGTTGTTATTTATGTGTAATGCGGCTTTACTGCTGTTTTTTTTATTATTGATAGGAATTCTCTTGTTAAGACCCTATGAATCGATTAAAACCTCAGATTCATACTAGAACCACGATGATTCAATAAAACCTCCTCAAACTAAGTCCCAAAATTCCCTGAGTAAGAACCGTTGGATCATCACTTATTCAATGACTAGATATAATGACTAAAAATCCAAAGAAATCTTTGTCCTTTGATCAAAATAAGCATAAACGGAGGTTTGAAAGAATAAAAATCTTTCTATTTATAACTTCTAACTCTTTGAAAAATTTTTTGGAGTCCGGCCGCGAGGTCTGACTATTAAGTATGAATCATAGTTCTAATACTTTGTAATCTATGTAATCTATTTTATATATTCCGTGCTCCAGATACTAAAATGAATATCCGACGAAGTAAAACCATCTCTATCAAGATGACAGACCCATTCTCTGTACTAGCCATAGGATCAATTATACCAAGTCACACACTCATATTCCGGAAATACAGAAAAAAAGAAATTCCACGGTCGAACTACCAAAATAGAATGGGATAAAAATAAGAAAACTAAATGCTTCACTTTGTATTGAAAAAGCTAGTTAATGGTTCTTGTGAATCTAATTCATTGAAATTCCATCCAATAAAATGGAAGAATTATAAATCTCCAAAATAATAGATAGAAATACTGCAAATAGAGCCATTGCGAGACCCATCAAAGGAGTAGTTCCCCAACCAGGAGCTACTTTACCATATTCTGAATTCAATGGTTTCAATAAACTTCCGGCATTAGTTCGTTTTGGGCGGCCAGATCTAGAACTACCCTCAACGGTTTGTGTAGCCATAATATTTTATATTCATTAAGATCTGTTGACTTTGTATACCATTCCGTTGTAAATAAATGATCTTATCATAGATCCATTGTGGTCTTAAAACTATATAATGTCTTAAAACTATATAATAATGGAAACAGCAACCCTAGTTGCCATCTTTTTATCTGGTTTACTTGTAAGTTTTACTGGGTACGCCTTATATACTGCGTTTGGGCAACCCTCTCAACAACTAAGAGATCCATTCGAGGAACACGGGGACTAGTTGAAGTAATGATCCTCCCAATAGTGGGAGGATCATTACTTTCAATTGAGATAATGAAAAATTATTTCACCTTTTTACTTTTTAGTTGGAACTTTAGGCGGTTCGCGAAAAAAGATAGCGAAAAAAATTATTCCTAGAGTTGAGACTAAAAGGAATGTATAAACCAATGCTTCCATAGATTCGATCGTGGTTTACAATTATAGCTTCCATACCTGTTTATTTGGGATCGTCTCCCGGATAAAGAAAGAACAAAAGTCAAAGAAAAGGCAGCGAGTCAAATGCCAAATCAAGATTTATCCGGTACCCCAACCCTATAGTCAGTCAAATAAACTAAAAACGAAAAGTAACAAAGCAATATTGTATCAAACTACCTGTCTTCTTGTAGTTGGATCTCCAAGTTTTTGGAATGTTCCAAATTCCACTTGAGCATCTAAATCCGGATCAATACCAGCAAAAACATCTCTAAACAGGGTTCTAGCACCATGCCAAATGTGTCCGAAGAAGAAGAGCAAAGCAAACGAAGCATGCCCAAAGGTAAACCAACCCCTTGGACTGCTACGAAAAACACCATCGGATTTCAAAGTAGCACGGTCTAATTCAAAAATTTCACCCAATTGAGCACGTCTAGCATATTTTTTCACAGTAGCGGGATCGCTATAACTGACTCCGTTCAGTTCGCCGCCATAGAACTCAACAGTTACACCTACTTGTTCGACACTATATTTTGATTCTGCCCTTCTAAAAGGAACATCAGCTCTAACAATTCCGTCCCCGTCGACCAAAACAACCGGAAATGTTTCAAAAAATGTCGGCATACGACGTACAAAAAGTTCACGCCCCTCTTTATCTCTAAAGATAGGATGTCCTAACCACCCAACGGCTATTCCATCCCCGTTGTCCATGGAGCCTGCTCTGAATAATCCACCTTTTGCCGGATTATTGCCGATGTAATCATAAAAAGCTAGTTTTTCAGGAATTTTAGACCAAGCTTCGGATAAACTTTGATTTTCGGCTAAGCCAGCACCAATTCTTCGATATATTTCTTGTTGGAAGTATCCTTGATCCCATTGATAGCGCGTGGGACCAAACAATTCAATCGGGGTAGTTGCTGAACCATACCACATAGTTCCAGCAACTACAAAAGCTGCAAAAAAGACAGCGGCAATACTACTGGAAAGTACGGTTTCAATATTTCCCATACGTAATCCTTTGTATAGACGTTGGGGTGGACGAACACTAAGATGGAATAGACCTGCCAATATGCCTAAGGTCCCTGCTGCAATATGATGAGAAGCTATTCCTCCCGGAACAAAAGGATCAAAACCCTCCACACCCCACGCTGGATTTACGGCTTGTACCCTTCCGGTTAGTCCATAAGGATCGGACACCCATATTCCAGGACCATACAATCCTGTTACATGAAATGCACCAAAACCAAAGCAAGCCACCCCTGAGAGAAATAAATGAATTCCAAAGATCTTAGGCAAATCCAAAGAGGGTTTTCCTGTACGTTCATCAGTAAATATTTCTAGATCCCAATACACCCAATGCCAGATAGCTGCCAAAAAACACAAGCCAGAAAACACAATATGTGCCCCGGCCACACCTTCGTAACTCCAAATACCCGGATTCGTTACAGTCCCCCCTGTAATACTCCAACCGCCCCATGAATTCGTTATTCCTAAACGAGTCATGAAGGGTATAACGAACATACCCTGTCTCCACATTGGATCAAGAACAGGATCAGAGGGATCAAAAACGGCTAATTCGTATAGAGCCATCGAACCGGCCCAACCAGCAACCAGAGCTGTATGCATTATATGGACAGAAATCAAACGACCGGGATCATTCAATACGACGGTATGAACACGATACCAAGGCAAACCCATGGAAATACCCCTTTATCAACGAAAAATAGACACAATGTAACTTTATTGCATTGGAGAAAACTATGCTATGGACCCCTTTTTTAGGGGATTCTCTTGGGGAAAGGATTCATATTTGTTTGATGCTTTTCGTAATAATTACTTTTAGTAATAACGAAACTATTTTGTTCGTAGGAACAAAAAGAAGCAGATCTATTCTACACCCGATAAGTACCAATACGCAATGGTAAGGGGGTTGGTACCATTTTATATGAGTGAATGTATATATATTTGTTCATCATTCAAAGGACTTATTTGTAAGAATTTTCCTTTATTCATTTTTTCTTCTTTTTTTATGAACTTAGTCAATCTAGGGATAAAATAGGATAATAAAATAGGATATAAAATCAATAGTATTATATTAGGCCACTAAACCCACTGTTACGCTTTCACATCAAAGTGAGATATAGTACTTAATTTTTCTTTTATTTAATGCCTATTGGTGTTCCAAGAGTACCTTTTCGAAGTCCTGGAGAGGAAGATGCATTGTGGATTGACGTATAGTGCGACTTGTCAGATATATTGGGCATATGGTATTTCCCCGTTCTCTTCCCCGATCGAGATATCCCCTCTTTCGCCCAAGAAAGATTGATTCAATTATCAAAAATTTGGAGCGTGAAGTGCAATTAGATCCATTTTTTAGGGAGGGTATACGGATTAATATTATCAATTAGAATAATTTATGGTTGGCTTGGTTAGACCAATCAAATGAAGTATCCAGGCTCCGTTTAGAAAGAAAACCAATTGGTAATAAATATATTTAGGATTACGACTTAATATCATATTTTAATTATTTCTATTTATTTATATATTTCTAAATAGAAATATATAAATAAATAGAAGTGATCTCAAACTATTAATCAATCGAGTAATATGATGAATGCGTTGAATATTTGTTGGAAGACGTGAAATAAATTGAAAAAAAAAAAAGGGAAGTCGTAGAAAAAGGACGTGGTATTGGGGCATTTGTCCTATATGTGCAAATCCAAATCGGGCGGATCTTTACTCGGAGTAGAGCATAAACCTAAAAAAATTGAAGAAGCCCAGTCAGCAACAAGAAAATTACATCGCGATTTAGATTGTATCTCGATGAAACAATACATCAATGAGAAGTTAGTCAGATAAGTTTAGTCATTTTTTTTTAGATAAACAAAACAGGCCAAAACTCATCTTTCTTGAAAAATGAAAGAAAAGTCCCTTTTTATAAGTTAAAAAAACCTGTTATGAAAAAAAAGCTAGAATCTACACATTGATTCCTTTTTTTCATGATTTTTGTTGAACCGTATGCATCAAAAGGTGCATGTACGGTTTCTAAGGGATACTGTTTTATCCCAATCAACCGACTTTATCGAGAAAGATTACTTTTTTTAGGCCAGGGGGTTGATAGCGAGATCTCGAATCAACTTATTGGTCTTATGGTATATCTCAGCATAGAGGATGATACCAAAGATCTGTATTTGTTTATAAACTCTCCTGGCGGATGGGTAATACCCGGAGTAGCTATTTATGATACTATGCAATTTGTGCGACCAGATATACAGACAGTATGCATGGGATTAGCCGCTTCGATGGGATCTTTTATTCTTGTCGGAGGGGAAATTACCAAACGTCTAGCATTCCCTCACGCTCGGCGCCAATGAGTTTTTTATTTGATTTGAGAGAAAAAAGAAAACTATGCCTTCACACTATATGAAATCTGAATATTAAGTAATAATAGCATGGCACTTCGAATTCGATATGAGAAATTTTTTTAAAACCCTTAGATTATGTATCGAAAGAGTAGTATGAGATAAAAGGTATTTTAGATTTTAGCCAATCTATCGGGAGGCCTATTTCAGCGTCACAAACTTTTTTATTTTCACACCAGGGGCTCTTAATCTTAACAATATTTATGTTATGAAAGAATATGAAAGAAAATAAATCTTTTTTTATTTTAAAATAAAAAAAAAAAAAAGAAACTTTGGGATTGCTAAATAACAGACAAAATAAATATAAATATATAAAGCAACGGAACCATCATAGTATTTTTATAGTATTTTTGAACTACTACAAAAGGAAGGGTGGTTATTGGATCATTTACCAACCTGAGTCTGATAGACCCTATAATTTATTTTATATTTCTTCGATGTAAGTAAGGTAAAAAAAGTGAATTCCATTATAGAGCCGTATGCAATGCGCAAAAGATGCCTGTACGGTTGTTCAATTATATCTTTTTTTTATTATTCTTTATCTCCTCACCTTTCACTTTCATCATGCGAGATAGAAGAAACATTTTTATGTTATATCATTATATCATCAGGGTAATGATCCATCAACCTGCCAGTTCTTTTTATGAGGCACAGACGGGAGAATTTATCCTGGAAGCGGAAGAACTGCTGAAGCTACGCGAAACCATCACAAGGGTTTATGCACAAAGGACAGGCAAACCCTTATGGGTTGTATCCGAAGACATGGAAAGAGATGTTTTTATGTCAGCAACAGAAGCCCAAGCTCATGGAATTGTTGATCTTGTAGCGACTGAATAACAAAGAAAAAGAACAAGGATTTCACACGAATTCGTGATTTGGGATTTTTTTTTCTTACCGGATTTAATATTCTATTTATTAATTGAATTTCTTAATATAGAAATTCAAAATATAGAAAAAAAGAATTCCTAAGCATCCGGTTAAGGTCGATCTAAACCAGCCCATTATATATATGATTCAACATGCCAACTATTAAACAACTTATTAGAAACACAAGACAGCCAATCAGAAATGTCACGAAATCCCCCGCTCTTGGAGGATGTCCTCAGCGACGAGGAACATGTACTAGGGTGTATGTGCGACTCGTTCAGACCATGGACTAGGACAAAAGAAAGAAAACAATTGATCCAGTATCACCGATCCGTACCTGTGAGTAGGATAGAATGGACGAACTCCATTGAATATTCAATATCTTAAAAAAAAAAGATCTATCCTTCGATTGGGGTATCAAATGTATGGTTCCCGTTGGTGCAAATCCAATCACCTCAATTTCAAATTTAAGATGAGAAAGAATTCCCCATTGATATCAAATGGTATTCATTAAGCAGGGGAAATCTTATTTTAAAAAGTAGAAAATTTAGGCCTTATTCTTGCAAGAACGGACTAACAGGGTCAGCTACTCAGCTAATCTTCATAATTAAATACCGTTACTGTATAAGTAGATCTCGTTGTGAAAGACCTAGTACTAGATAATTATGGGTAGAGCCAAAGAGTGTGAACTGTACAAGTTAACAATAACATTGATTAAATGAGGGAAGGGCTCCGGTGTATAGAGAGGACCTCGCCGTTTAAGAAGTAACCATAGAAACGATGGAACCCACTATAATCCATTTATATTTATTACTTTTTTATTTACTATGTGTTTTACCTAGTATCAATACAATTTTTATTTTCGAGGGGAAATGCCTAGAAAAAAATCGTGGTCGGGAAGGTTAGAGTAGCAAAAGCCATTGGAATTTTTATTTTATACATTGGAAGAATCCGTTTTGTTATTAATAGACTAGGACACGGGAAGGGAATAACTGAAAGAAAGGAAATCAATTAGTTATTCATCAAAGTTTCATTTATTCAATGACCAGAATTAAACGAGGGTATATAGCTCGAAGACGTAGAACAAAAATCCGTTTATTTGCATCAACTTTTCGAGGGGCTCATTCAAGACTTACGCGGACTATTACTCAACAGAAAATAAGAGCTTTGGTTTCGGCTCATCGGGATAGGGGTAGACAAAAGAGAGATTTTCGTCGTTTGTGGATCACTCGTATAAATGCAGTAATTCGAGACAATAAAGTATACTTTAGTTATAGTAAATTAATACACAATCTGTACAAGAAACAGTTGCTTCTTAATCGTAAAATACTTGCACAAATAGCTATATTAAATAGGAGTTGTCTTTATATGATTTCCAATGAGATCATAAAATAAAGAGAGTGGAAGGAATCCGTTGGAATGGTTTAAATGGAGTTCCCTGGAAAATGAACTCTGGGAAGGTAGAGTAGAAATTAGTATAATAAAATATGAAAAAGTCGTCAAAATGAAAATGAAGAAACACGTTCAATAAAAAATATTTCTTCTTCTTCCCCAATTTTTTTTTTTTCGAACGACAATCAAATCTGGATTTCCTATTTTTAGAAAAAAAAAGCGTCAATCCCGCATTTGAGTTTGGATTGGAATTTTTTTTTGATTCAATTCAAGAGTCAGCCTATTTTTTTCTGGTTCTAAGACCAGTAGTTCTAGCGGTTGACTCGCTTCTTTCAAATTGTTTCTCATTATTAAGAAAAGGTAACAGAGATAAAATACGAGCTTGTTTTATAGCAATAGTAATTAATCGTTGTTGTTTTAAGGTCAATCGATTCACCCGTCTAGATAATATTTTTCCTTGTTCGCTAATAAATCGACTAATTAAACTCATGTTTCTATAATCAATTCGATCCCCCGATTGGATCGGAGGCAAACGCCTACGAAAAGATCGCTTGGATTTAAGAAAGATTCGCTTGGATTTATCCATGGTTTGTTTATTCCTTATCCTAAAGATCCTATTTCTTAATTCTCCATCACGGTTGATCCGATCGAAATAGGATTTGGTTTGTTTATATTTAAATCAATAGATATTAGATATATCTAATATGTCATTTTTCATCTTCCTTGGAACGGAAGACTGACACACGAGCGACCGGTTAGATCTATTTCTTTATCTCCCCGTGAATCGTATGTTTGTAACAACAGGGACAGAATTTTCTCAATTCCAATCGACTAGGCGTATTATGTCGATTCTTTTGAGTAATATATCTGGAAATGCCCATTGATTCCTTATTAACACGATTTCGAACACAACTGGTACATTCCAAAATCACCGTTACTCGGACATCTTTACCCTTGGCCATGAGCCTCCTTTGGTTTTTGATTCATTCAATTCTTTAATTTTCCGATCCGAAACGAGGAAGAAGAAAGGAACGAAAAAAAAAAGAAACAGGTAACTCGAAATCTAATTATGAAAGAAAGATTTCGTTGCAATAAATCAATATAAATGAATATAGTAATAATAACAATATATTAATAATAAGTAATATAATGAAATAATAAGTAATATAATGATTTCTAACTATATTACTAGATTTTTAATTTTAAATTGCCGTACAGCATTTAATTTTCATTTAAGTATCTTGTATGATATTATTGCCCCAACCATCACATTTCACTCTATTTTTTATTAATTTCATTTAAACCTGGCCCGAGTTACTAGTTTCACCGAGGAGGAATCCCTTTATTTGTTTTTCTAACGTATATTCTAAAAAAAAAGGGAAGGGATTAGTTACAGATATTTGATTGTATCTCTAATCCTCTTCCCCCCCTCCCATATCAATAACTAGAATGAAAAAAAGGGGAATATCAACGCATCCGGAAAAAAACGATTGATCTCTATCAATAAACCTGCTAAAGACCCGAACCATAGAGTACTTACTACCGGTGCCACGGAGAGATATGTTTTTAGATCTCGCATTTTAAATTCTCCTCTTTCTTTATTATTTCTAATATATAATGGTAATACATATATACCCAGATGTGTATATGTACTTAATGACCGACCGCTTGTATTTGTACGCGGAATCCCTAATTCAAGTTGAAATGTACAACTTGAAATGTGCAAAATAGATATTACTTTTCTTAATCTTAAAAGAAACAAATACGCCCCTTTATGCCAGAAATTCTCGAAAAATATTCATTTTTTTACGGGGTCTCATATTTATTTCATACTTTATTTCATACTTTATATAATAGAAATATAATAGAAGTCTTTTACTATTTTTAATATAATTATATTATTATATGAGACCAAAAAGGAGAAATGACAAGATATTTGTGTATATCAATGGAGGAAATAAAGATATGGAAAACAAAGCAGGGATTCTCTACAATGACATTGTAGACCAATTGAAAGGGATGTAGCGCAGCTTGGTAGCGCGTTTGTTTTGGGTACAAAATGTCACGGGTTCAAATCCTGTCATCCCTACCTATTACTTATCTTCTGAACAGTAACGGGGGATCAATTGAGATCGATTAAAAGAAAATTGGACATACACAAAAAATCTTTCATTTTATGTATAGTATATATGCAAGACGGGTTGGGGTTATGAAATATTCATTGTGATACTAAAGCGCTCTTAGTTCAGTTCGGTAGAACGTGGGTCTCCAAAACCCGATGTCGTAGGTTCAAATCCTACAGAGCGTGATTCTGTGTTCTTGTTAGTCGCGCTAGGTCGAAAATTACCACCAAAATAATTAAACCAATCAAAATTTGACCTCCCGCGAATTAAAGGAAGTAGGAGGTCAATCAAAAAAAGGATGTTAATTAATCAAAGTTCCAACTGATCACCACGTCTGTATTGTAAATATGCAGTTACGAATAATCCAGCCAAAGTA